TTATTAATATCTAAATATAGAATAGATAAATAGTTATCTAGATATAAACCAGGTATTAAATAAATATTAAAGAACAAAAAAGAAACGTTTCTATTCTTGGGTGGTAGCTATAATGAATCCTATGGATCTTTTGGATTTGTATATTTTTTCTCTATCTCTATCGCACAGTTTTGTTTCGGATCATGGATCGATCTAAATATCATAACTTTTGTGACCCATCTTGTATATTGCCTTTTTTCGTTTCATGTTAAAATAGAAACTTATTAAGCAGACAGGATTTATGAAAAAAGTTCTTCCGATTCATAAGAGCGAACAACTATTTCGTTTTTCGATGTGAATTTCACACAAGCGGGGAGATACTAAATAATTAATCAATTTTTTTCTATTTAATTCATACAATATTTTTTTATTTCTTATTTCTATAATTTTTTCTATTTGGAATATAATATATAATTGAATTTCTATTTCAAATTTAGAACATAATAATTGAATATCATACTGAATGAAATAAAAAAAACAATTCAAAATAATAATGAATATGAATTAGAATATTCATATAATTTTGAATTTGTTTTCTTGATTGTATTCTTTTTTCAACACTAATATTGACAAGAGTGTATCAAACAAATATAATTCGATCGTGAATAAATGGATTGATTTACTCATGTTACATAGGTTTTTTTGACTTCATCAAATGGTGGATTCGATAGATTTTTTTTTATTCAAAGGGAAATATTAAATAAAATTTGGTATAAATTTTGTATAAAATAATGTATAACATAGTAGTACACAGAGAAGTGGTCTATCATTTTTTATTTTATTTTTTATTTATTAGAGAATTCGTTTTTTGTTTTTATTGCGATTGGATATACACATCTTTTTTTTTATTTGATTAGGGTTGCTAACTCAATGGTAGAGTACTCGGCTTTTAAGTGCGACTCCCTTTTTTACACATTTCTATGAACGAATTGGTTCATCCATACCATCGGTAGGGTTTGTAAGACCACGACTGATCCAGAAAGGAATGAATGGAAAAAGCAGCATGTCGTATCAATGGCGAATTCTAAAAACTTTTCATTCGTATTGGACCCGGCCCAAATTTTTGTTTGAATTGTTGGTTCGGAACAAATGAATTCAGTTGGGTTGAATTAATAAAGGGATAGAGCTTAGCTGCTCTAATTATAGGGAAACAAAAAGCAACGAGCTTTCATTTTTTATTTGAATGATTACCCCATCTAATTTTACGTTAAAAAAAGATTAGTGCTTGCTGTGGAAAAAGTTTTTCCCACGAATGGGTTTTGAATTTTTGTTATGAGTCCTAACTATTAGCTATTCTCCATTATGTTATGGGGTAGCAATAAATGTGTAGAAGAAAGAGTATATTGATAAAAAATATCTTTTTTTCCAAAATCAAAAGAGCGATTGGTCCAAAAAATAAAGGATTTCTAACTAGCTTGTTGTCCTATAACAATTAGATCAAACAAGCAAGGAGAGATAGTCCGGTAATGAGTTTTACTTGTTTTCTAGGTATCTATTCATATTTGTTTTTTATTGGAATTCGAATATATAATAGAATACCCTGTTTTGACTGTATCGCACTATGTATCATTTGATAATCCAATGAATCTCTGATCCTTTGACCAAATGGAATTTCTAAAATGAAGGAATATCAAGTATATTTAGAACGAGATAGATCTCGCCAACAGAACTTCCTATACCCACTTATTTTTCGGGAGTATATTTATGGACTTGCTTATAGTCATGATTTTAAGAGATCCATTTTTGTGGAAAATTTAGGTTATGACAATAAATATAGTTTACTAATGGTAAAACGTTTAATTACTCGAATGTATCAACAGAATCATTTGATGATTTCGGCGAATGATTCGAACAAAAATCCATTTTTGGGGTATAATAAGAATTTTTATTCGCAATTAATAGCAGAGGGTTTTGCCATCGTCGTGGAAATTCCATTTTTCCTACAATTAAGCTCTTCCTTAGAGGAGGCCGAAATCGTAAAATCTTATAAAAATTTGCGATCAATTCATTCCATTTTTCCCTTTTTGGAAGATAAATTTACATATTTAAATTATGTGTCAGATATACGAATACCCTATCCGATCCATCTGGAAATCTTAGTCCAAATCCTTCGATACTGGGTAAAAGATGCCCCTTTTTTTCATTTATTACGGTTGTTTCTTTATAATTTTTGTAATTGGAATAGTTTCATTACTCCAAAATCTACTTTTTCAAAAAGTAATCCAAGATTGTTCTTGTTCCTGTATAATTGTTATGTATGTGAATATGAATCTATCTTCCTTTTTCTACGTAAAAAATCCTCTCATTTACGATTAAAATCTTTTAGCGTTTTTTTTGAGCGAATCTTTTTTTATGCAAAAAGAGAACATCTTGTAGAAGTTTTTGATAAGGATTTTTCGTCTACCTTAACATTCTTCAAGGATCCTCTCATTCATTATGTTAGATATCAAGGAAAATCCAT